TATCTTTTTGAGCAAGAGCTAAAGTAGCTCCTAAAAATAATGTTATTATACCTATCAAAGATATTAGATTTAGTATGTGAGGTATAACTATGAAAAGAGGAAGAAGACGAGCTACAAGAAAAATTCCCGCAGCTACCATGGTAGCAGCATGGATAAGAGCCGAAATAGGGGTAGGCCCTTCCATGGCATCGGGTAACCAGACATGAAGGGGAAATTGGGCAGATTTAGCAACTGCGCCGGAAAATAATAGGAAGGCACATAAAGTAACAAATAAAGGATTAACTTCATTATTATAAACCAAGTTTTTGAATATTTCAAACAAATCCCGAAATTCAAAACTACCTGTTATCCAATAAAAACCTAAAATTCCTAATAATAACCCCAAATCCCCAACACGATTAGTTACAAACGCTTTTTGACAAGCATTCGCCGCACTGGGTCGGGTGAACCAAAAACCTATTAATAGATAAGAACACACTCCAACTAATTCCCAAAAAATATAAATTTGTATTAAATTCGAACTAGTAACTAATCCCAACATTGAAGTATTGGAAAAACTCATATAAGCAAAAAATCTCACATATCCCCCATCATGAGACATATAATTGTCACTATAAATAAGAACCATAATGCCAACACTTGTGATTAATATTGACATAATAGAAGTAAGTGGATCAACCAAGTAGCCAAACTCTAAAGAAAAACCATTATTTATGGTCCAAGACCATACAGATTGATAGACAGAATTGGTATTTAGTTGCTGAATAAAAAAATGGGATGAAAAAAGCATAACTATACTTAATAATAAAACACTCGGAAAAGCCCACATACGGCGAAGATTTTTGGTTGCCCTTGGAAAAAGTAGAAGTCCTGCTCCTATTAACATAGGAACTGGAAGTGGAATGAACGGTATGATCCATGAATATTGATATGTATATTCCATAAAAAAATAAATAAAAAAATTATCTTAATTAATTGTTTCTGATTCACCGGTTCTTATTTCTTTTCTTTTGAAAACGATCGATTAATAAAAATTAAGATATATAAAACAAAACTTAATATAAAATTTTCCAGCCTTAATTATTTGGAATCTTTCCAAACTACTTCAACTATTTCAAACGAAGATGAAGAGTTAGGGTTAGTCAAATGATATGAACAAGTTACGAGTGAAAAAGAAATACGTACTTTGGTTATTATTAATATTGAATTGAATTGTTAATATGAAATTAAAATTTTTAAGTAAAATTTTATGAAGATAAAAACGAAAAATTGCATTTTCGGTCTAATTATTACGTATTAAAATAGTTTTTTTATATCTATAGAGCAAGGATAAATAATGACAGCAAAAACAGTATTTTATACGAATCATAGGAACCATAACTTGACCCATAAAACCTATTTCCCATAAAATAAAACAAAACCTATTTATTGCATTTTGTTTGGGTTATTTTATTCCCAATCATTAACGAATTCATTTTAGAACTAATTGATTGTCTTTCATTACAATTACAATAAAAGCTATTTGTAGGAAATACTATACCACACTTTTTTTATGTAAAATAAAAACGGAGGGGCCACTAAAACCGCTTTTAGAAAGTCTTTTTTATATTTTAATCGATTAACTACTAGGCTCATTCGAGTTTGAAAATTAAGTGTACTTTTTCTTCGAACTTGACCAATTTAATTAATATAATAGAAAAAGAAAAATTATTAAAGTTTTGTTAGGAAAGGTATTGGATTTTTAAACCTTTCGATGTATTTTATTACATGTAAAAATGTAACATGACAAAAAAAGAAAGCAAACACGCAACCCTTTTGTTTGTATTTTTTTGATTTTCTCAACTCCAATCTATTCTATTTGGCATAGTAGATTTATTGTTCTTAGTAATATTTTAGAAGATTTTTCTATAGACCTTGGGAGTGTAATTTAGAAAATAACTAGCTAGAGATATAGTAAAGAACAATTGATATTGAACAATAGATGTCTTTCACATCCAACCGCCGAACCTATTATCATTTTTTAATGGCAGTTCCAAAAAAGCGCACCTCTAGTTCAAAAAAACGTATTCGTAAAAATAGTTGGAAAAGGAAGGGGTATTGGGCAGCATTGAAAGCTTTTTCATTAGCGAAATCTCTTTCTACCGGTAGCTCAAAAAGTTTTTTTTATGTGACAAATAAATAAAAAACCAATAGACTAAATAATAAGGATCGGTCTAATTCGAAAAATAGTCTAATTTTTGTTATAATTTATTTATTTATAAGTTTTTTTTCTATAATTTAGAAGTTATCAAAACAATATAATTATATAATACAAAATAATATAATTATATAATATATAATAATAGTAAAAAAATCTAAATTACTATTTCATTTTTTTCATTTAATAAAAAAAAAAATTTCCCTTCTCTAATGTTTTAACCTGATCAATAACAATATTAAATTGAATTCATTTTGTTTTTTTAGTAGAAATAAGAATTCGGTTGTCTACTGAATTTACAAAAGGAATGGTATTCTAAGGAATGGTATTCTTTTGTTTGAAAAAATAATAAATGCAAGCACAAGGTTTCACCTTTGGTTTTGGTATGCTTTATCATTTTCAAGATGGGGATTCTCACCTTCCCCATCGACTTGACTCGATAATTCATTTTTATTTTTAGTTCGATCCATGGATTGAAGTCAAAATTATCTAGTTACAAACGTTCCGTTTTATTTTCAGGAGACCATAGAGTAATAAACTACGAAACGAAAAATCCCGTTCCCTTGTTAGTTAAATTAATAAATTAAAAAAACGTATACCCTAAAATGAAAATATTAAATAAATAATAAACAAAACGATTTGAAACAAACTTTTAGTCATCAATTTGACTGTTTCCTAAAAAAATATTGAATTAACCACCTCAATCTCGACGATTGAATAAAAATAGGTTATTATGATTTTGAATAAGCCGCTATGGTGAAATCGGTAGACACGCTGCTCTTAGGAAGCAGTGCTAGAGCATCTCGGTTCGAGTCCGAGTGGCGGCATGGCTTTTTCTAAAAGAGTAAGCCCTATAATGAATTCAATTCCCGATTTCAATTACTATAATTGAGGCCCCCAGTTTTTAATAATTTTTATGATATTTTCAACTTTAGAGCGTATATTAACTCATATATCCTTTTCAATCATTTCAATTGTAATTACAATTCATTTGATAACTTTATTAGTCGATGAAATCGTAGGACTATATGATTCATCAGAAAAGGGGATGATAGCTACTTTTTTCTGCATAACAGGATTGTTAGTTACTCGTTGGATTTTTTTGGGGCATTTACCATTAAGCGGTTTATATGAATCATTAATTTTTCTTTCGTGGGGTTTTTCCATTATTCATATGATTCCGTATTTAAAAAAACAAAAAAACCATTTAAGCGCAATAACCGCGCCAAGTGCTATTTTTACCCAGGGTTTCGCTACTTCGGGTCTTTTAACTGAAATACATCAATCCGCAATATTAGTACCTGCTCTCCAATCCCATTGGTTAATGATGCACGTAAGTATGATGGTATTGGGCTATGCAGCTCTTTTGTGTGGATCATTATTATCACTAGCTCTTCTAGTCATTACATTTCGAAAATTCATAAGGATTTTTAGTAAAAGCAAAAATTTATTAACTGAGTTATTTTCCTTTGGTGAGATTCAATCCGTGAATGAAAGAAACAATGTCTTACAAAGCACTTCTTTGATTTCTTCTCAAAATTATTACAGGTATCAATTAATTCAACAATTGGATCGATGGAGTTATCGTATTATTAGTTTGGGTTTTATCCTTTTAACCATAGGTATTCTTTCGGGAGCAGTATGGGCTAATGAAGCATGGGGATCCTATTGGAATTGGGATCCAAAAGAGACTTGGGCATTTATTACTTGGACCGTATTTGCGATTTATTTACATATTCGAACAAATAAAAATTTTGAAAGTATAAATTCTGCAATTGTGGCCTCAATGGGCTTTTTTATAATTTGGATATGCTATTTTGGAGTTAATCTATTAGGAATAGGGTTGCATAGTTATGGTTCATTTACATTACTATCTAATTGAATTTGAATTGAATAAAGTACTTGACAACTAGAAGCATAGGACAGCATACGTATATATATGAAAACCATCAAGAACCATTTGAATCAAGTAATGGAAATGGAATGATTCAAATGGTTCTCAAAATGTCAAAAATCTCTGGTTATATGTTTATAATAGAATTCCAATTTTTTATTTAACTTAAGAGCAGAAAAATACTTTTTTTATTGTACAATGAACAATTTTAAAAATCATCGTATTTTATATTTTAGTTTATTCACAAAACCTATCTATAAAAAAAATTCGATATAATAGCTTCGACCTTGTCAACTGATAATGCGAAAACGAAATCGGGATAAATACCAATACCTATTACAGGTAAAAGGATAGAAATCGAAACAAATAACTCTCGCGGTCCAGAATCAAAAAAATAAGAGTTTGGGGCATTAAAAAGCTTGTATCCATAGAACATTTGTCGTAACATAGATAATGAATAAATAGGAGTTAATATCATTCCAATTGCCATTACAAAAGTAATTAATACTTTTGTCATTAAAAGATATTTTTGGCTAGTAAGTATTCCAAAAAAAACTATCAATTCGGCAACAAAACCGCTCATGCCCGGTAATGCAAGCGAAGCCATTGATAAGATACTGAAAGTCGTGAATATTTTTGGAATTGCGATAGCCATTCCGCCCATTTCGTCGAGATAAACAAGTCGTATTCTATCATAACTCGTTCCGGCCAAGAAAAAAAGCGCAGCGCCAATAAATCCGTGAGAAATTATTTGTAAAATGGCCCCATTGAGCCCCGTATCGCTTATAGAACCAATTCCTATAATTATGAAACCCATATGAGATACAGAGGAATAAGCGATTCTTTTTTTTAAATTACGCTGACCGGGAGATGTTGAAGCTGCATAGATTATTTGAATTGTGCCTACTATCATCAACCAGGGAGAAAATATAGAATGGGCATGGGGTAATAATTCCATATTGATCCGAACCAATCCATACGCTCCCATTTTTAATAAGATTCCGGCTAAAAGCATACAAGTACTATAATGTGCCTCTCCATGGGTGTCTGGTAACCATGTGTGTAAGGGTATGATCGGTGATTTGACAGCAAAAGCAATAAGAAATCCAATATAGAATATTATTTCTAGTGCTACAGGATACGATTGATTAGCTGATGTTTCAAAACTTAATGTCGGTTCATTGGAACCATATAAACCAATACCTAGAACTCCCATTAATAAAAAAACGGAACCTCCGGCAGTGTACAAAATAAATTTTGTAGCTGAATACAAACGTTTCTTTCCTCCCCACATGGCTAGAAGTAGATAAACGGGAATTAATTCTAACTCCCACATGATGAAAAAAAGTAAAAGGTCTTGAGAAGAGAATGGTCCTATTTGACCGCTATACATTGCTAACATTAGGAAATGAAATAGTCGGGAATCTCGAGTAACGGGCCAAGCCGCTAAAGTAGCTAAAGTTGTGATAAACCCTGTCAGTAAAATGGGTCCTATAGAAATTCCATCTATTCCCAACCTCCAGTAAAAATCAAAAAAATTGATCCATTTATAATTCTCCGTTAGTTGCATTAACGGATCATCCAATTGGAAACGATAACCGAATGCATAGGTTGTTAGAAGGAGTTCAAGCGCGCATATACATATAGTATACCACCTTATTACCTTATTTCCTCTATGAGGAAGAAATAAAATTAAGGAACCCGCGGATATTGGCAAAACTACAATTAGCGTTAACCAAGGAAAATTATTCATGGTAAAAACAAAATAAACTTGGACCAGAAAAACCCGTGCTCGAAATAAATAATAAATATATTTTGAGCGCGGGTTTTTGTCGGTAAGAGTAAAAAAATCAAATGTATTCGAGTAGGGTTTTCTGGAACGTATTAATAAGCTAGACCCATACTTCGAGTTGTTTCATGCCATAAATAAACGCGAACACTCAAGAAATCCGTTGGGCAGGCGGATTCACATCTCTTACAACCAACACAGTCCTCTGTTCTTGGAGCGGAAGCGATTTGCTTAGCTTTACATCCGTCCCAAGGTATCATTTCTAATACATCGGTTGGGCAGGCTCGCACACATTGAGTACACCCTATACACGTATCATAAATCTTTACTGAATGTGACATTGAATCTATAAATTTTTGAACGTCAGAAATTTTCGATCTAGTAAACTTGTAAATGACTCATATATTTAGACATCCAGATGAATCAATAATTTACCAGAAATTTTGAAACAATCTACTTCTGGATCGACTCATGCGATAGAGCCAAGATACTTTGATTTCTTACATTTTCGAAAACATGGATTAGATTTAATGTATGGTCATTTAATTCGAATTTATGAATATTAAAATTTCAATGATTAATACAATACTACTTATTCAACAAATTCGATTGATTGATACGAGTTGATTTTCTGTTACGATAAATTGACGAAACAATAGCCGGTCCAATAGCTGCTTCAGCGGCGGCAATAGCTATAATAAAAATTGAGAAAACATTTCCTTTTAATTGCCGACTATCAAAAAAATCAGAAAATGTTACGAAATTTATATTAACCGCATTCAGTATAAGTTCAAGACACATAAGGGCTCTAACCATATTTCGGCTCGTGATCAATCCATAGATACCGATAGAAAATAAGTAGGCACTCAAAACAAGTACATGCTCGAGCATCATTGACTAACTCCTTATCAATTTTGATTCATTTCAATATGAACTGAACAATAATTCAACAGATTCAATTGACTAGAATATAAAGTCCGGAACAAAGGAATATATTGTATTGGTAATAGATTAAATAAAAGAATGTCTATTTTGAGTTTTAGACATAACCAATACCTATTTAAAAATTGAAGAAAAAAAAATGTAATAACACAGAACAGAATTGAATTTGGATTACTGTTGCTAATTCTAGAGATTTTTTACTGGCGCGCTACGGCAATTGCGCCTATCAAAGCGACTAAAAGAATTATCGAAATGAATTCAAATGGAAGAAAAAAATCTGTTGATAAATGAATTCCAATTTGTTGACTATTACTTATCAAATCTTGCTCTATAATCTGGTTTGATCTTGTAGTCCAAATAATCCCGTACCATGACGTATCTGTAATAGTAACCATTAGTAAAACAAAAATACTTGTACAAACAGGCAAAGTAAACCTGTCCCCAACAGTCCAAAGATTAAAATCTTTGTAATATTCTGAACCATTCATGAACATCACAGCAAATACAATCAAAACATTTATAGCTCCTACGTAAATAAGAAGTTGTGCAGCAGCTACAAAATAGGAGTTTAATAGAATATAGAATAAGGATATACAAACAAGAACCAGTCCCAATGAAAAGGCGGAATAAATGGGGTTGGTAAATAATACCACACCTATACCGCCTAGTATAAGACCCGATCCCAGAAAGACTAAAAGAAAATCATGTATTGGTCCAGGCAAATCCATTATATGTAAAATAAGAGATAAATAAATCGAAATGTTTTTCATGACCTTATTGAGACCTGACCAGAATTTTTTTTATAATTTTTGAGAAACTCCTAATTAAATCCTAAGGGATGTGACTAAATGTAGGTACAATTATTGGGCTAATTTTATTCTTTATCTGAAGGAGTAGTTCTAATGCGGAACTTTATATTTCGAAATATATAAAGATATATTAATTAATAGATTTTAAATCCAAATTAAGACTTGGTTCTTACCAATCAATCAATACTTGGAATTTGTAGTTATTGACCAAACAAAACAAAAGAACCCAAAATTTCTTTAAATTAGATCAAAACCGAACCTTAGTATTGTTAAAGTAATTGGAAATTTTTCTTTAATCAAGAGATTTACTTTTTTTTATTTGAGGCGAATTTAAAATTGTTCTAATTGTATAATCGTCAATTACTGACATTGGTAAACGACCCAAAGCAATTTGATTATAATTTAATTCGTGACGATCATAAGTAGAAAGTTCATATTCTTCAGTCATTGATAAACAATTTGTTGGACAATACTCAACACAATTTCCACAAAATATACAGATTCCGAAATCAATACTGTAATTAAGTAATCGTTTCTTGCGAATATCCGTTTCCAATTTCCAATCAACAACGGGTAGATCTATAGGACATACACGAACACATACTTCGCAAGCAATACATTTATCAAATTCAAAATGAATTCGACCACGGAAACGCTCCGCGGTGATTAATTTTTCATAAGGATATTGAATAGTTACGGGTAAACGATTTGCGTGGGATAAAGTAATCATGAAACTTTGACCAATGTACCTTGCAGCCCGTACTGTTTGTTGACCATAATTCATGAACCCAGTTACCATAGAAAACATATCGTGAATATATATATATGAATAATTTTTTGTTTGTTTATTTCTCTTGATTGAGACAAGTTGTGAATATAGAATATTCCTTTACAGCGAAAAGAGTTGTGAAGAAGTTGTTAATAATAGATTACCGAGCGAGATAGGTAAAAGGAATTTCCATCCAAGATTTAATAGTTGGTCCATTCTTAGCCTCGGCAAAGTCCATCTTGTTGTGATAGGAATGAACAAGAACAAATAAGTTTTAGCTAATGTAATAAAGATACCAATTGTCGCTCCAAAGACTCCGCCCATTTTATTTATTTCAAAAAACTCAGAAAGATATATGTCCGGAATAGAGATATTCCAACCTCCCAAGTAAAGAACTGTTACAAATAATGAAGAAACTAATAGGTTTAGATAGGAAGCAACATAAAATAAACCGAATTTGATACCCGAATATTCGGTTTGATAACCTGCTACTAATTCTTCTTCTGCTTCTGGTAAATCAAAAGGTAATCTCTCACATTCTGCTAGGGAAGAGATGAGAAAAATGATAAACCCTATAGGCTGACGCCACAAATTCCACCCCCCCAAACCGTATTTTGATTGCGCCTCAACTATATCAATTGTACTTGAACTGTTAGATAATCATAGTCGGTGATACCATCACCGTTACCATCGCTATTACAGAACCGTACATGAGATTTTCACCTCATACGGCTCCTTGAAGGCCATAAATAAATCTAAGGACCGGTTAAGTTTTATTTTTATTTTATCTTGATATGTTTGTAGGATGAATAAGCTCAAACTTTATTGGACGGTCCAAAATTAGACCAATTGAATTCTGTCTGTTATAACTATTAGTTTTTTATTTAATTAATTATTATTTTAATAATTAAATTAATTAAATAAAAAAAAAACACAAAGTACTTCTGAATTGATCTCACCCCTTCTTTAAATAATTAAAATTATTCTTTGTTGAGTAATAACTTAATTCTTCAATAAAATACTTCTTGTATAAATATCAATAACCCGTCTTTTTCACTAAAAAAAAATTCCATATTAATTATTAATTCATGAATTATGATACAAATTCTATATATATGAATATGGAAAAAGATAAAAAAGATTTTTTTTATTGGAATTGGGTTTCTTTCTCTTTTTTTTTTTTTTCGTTCCTATTCTTCTTTCTATTTCTGAGAAAAAGAGGGCTTACAAAATAAAGTAAAGGTTTTTTTCGTTCCCAATAGTTATGTATTTAATCAGTGGATAGGAGCATACTCTGGATTGGAATCGTGCCTTGGGGAGTACTGCCTAATAATTTCTACTAACTTTAAGCCCCAATTAGTATTCTTTGTTTGTATATTATGTCAAAATGTTCTTTTGGATAATTTACATAATATCCATTTCCATTACAAATCCGTTTCATATCTTGGTGTTTCTAACCATCCACTCGTTTTTGTTCAACCCCCCGTTATGATAATACGTGTATGGTAATACATACAAATAATAGTTAAAACTCAATACGGTGGATCTTTTGAGCCCGCTTCAAGTCAGGATGACTAATCAACCAATCTTGGGGTAAACGGTTTCTTATGTTTATTTCCGTTTAACTCTTTAACTCTTATACATGGAAAATGAGACTCAATATTTTTACTGCGAATTTATATATTCTAAATTATCTTATTTATACATACTTATTTATATATTATATAAAAGCTGTTTTCTTTCACTCATATAACTATTTGATTTAATTCTTCAATCCGAAATCCGAATAATTAATAAAAAAAAAAAATGAAGATATCTCCTCTACTCAATTCATTCCACCACTTTCCTAGAAAGAAAGAATAAAGAAAAGTTTATGTCTATATATCAACGAATCGCACGTAGAGATATGGATAACACACATAAAGTTAATGGTATTTCATAACTAATCGATTGAGCAGCAGCTCGTAGACCACCTAAAAAGGAATATTTATTATTTGACCCGTATCCTGACATAAGAAGTCCAATGGGAGCAATACTTGAAATGGCAATCCATAAAAAAACACCAATATTGAGATCCGCTAAAACAAGGCGATAACCAAACGGAACTACTAAATAGCTTATTAAAATTGATATAACTGCTATGGATGGACCGATACTGAATAAACGAGTATCCCCTCTAGATGGAAAAAGATTTTCTTTGAAAAGAAGTTTTGTCCCATCTGCTAGAGCTTGAAGAACTCCCAAAGGGCCGGCGTATTCAGGTCCAATACGTTGTTGTATTCCCGCGGATATTTCTCTTTCTAACCATACAATTACCAGTACGCCTATTGTGATTCCCAATACAAGAGTCAAAATAGGAATAAATAACCATATAATTCCATAGACCTCTTTTAAAAATTCCAATCTATAAAAAGAATCGATATCCTGTACTTCTGGTGTATCAATTATCATTTCAACGATCAACCTCTCCCATAATGATATCTATACTACCTAGTATTGTCATAATATCAGCCAATTTCATTCTTTTAACTAACTGAGGAAGAATTTGCAAATTGATAAAACCCGGCGGTCGAATTTTCCATCTCCAAGGAAAACCACTCCGATCCCCTATCAGAAAAATCCCCAGTTCTCCTTTTGGGGCTTCGACTCTCACATAAAGTTCTTGTTTCGGCAATTCAAATGTAGGAGAAGGTTTTTTACTAATAAAGCGATATTCAAAATCATTCCATTCTGGATTCCCTTCTCTATCAAAGTATCGGATTTCTAAATTCTCATACGGTCCCCCCGGAATTCCTTCGAGAGCCTGTTGAATAATTTTTATGGATTCTATCATTTCACCAATTCGGACTAGATAACGAGCCAATGAATCTCCTTCTTTTTGCCACTGTACTTCCCAATCAAATTCGTCGTAACACTCATACTGATCAACTTTACGAAGATCCCATCGTATTCCGGACGCTCGCAGCATTGGTCCCGATAAACCCCAATTTATTACTTCCTCTCGACCAATAATGCCTACCCCCTCGACTCGTTCTAAAAAAATGGGATTGCGTGTAATAAGTTGTTGATATTCAGCAACCCTTGTTAAAAAATAATTGCAGAAATCCAAACATTTATCTATCCAGCCATGAGGTAAATCAGCCGCTACTCCCCCGATACGAAAATAATTATGCATCATTCTCATACCGGTGGCAGCTTCGAATAGATCATATACTAATTCTCTTTCTCTGAAAATATAGAAAAAAGGAGTCTGTGCACCAATATCCGCCATAAAAGGACCGAGCCATAACAGATGAGAAGCTATACGACTCAACTCCAACATAATTATTCTGATATAGCTGGCTCTTTTAGGTACTTGAATATTTCCCAGCTGTTCCGGTCCGTTTACCGTTATTGCTTCTGTGAACATAGTAGCTAAATAATCCCAACGTGTTACATAAGGCAAATATTGTATAATTGTTCGGTTTTCCGCAATTTTTTCCATACCTCGGTGTAAATAACCCAATATTGGTTCACAGTCAATAACATCTTCACCATCTAGAGTAATGATAAGTCGAAGAACACCATGCATTGATGGATGGTGGGGACCCATATTGACTACCATGAGGTCTTTTCTTGTAGCTGGTATATTCATAGTTTTTTCCTTAATTCATTCTTTCATGAATTTCCGAAAACGAAAATAAGTTCATTAAAATTCAAGATCTAATAAATCAAATAATTCAAAATGCCTCTTCAAATTAACGAGTTTTTAATTCTCGAATATCCAACCGATTAATTAATTCTTTATAACCCATTTTATTTTTCTTTGACAAATAAGATAGCAGTCGTTGGCGTTTTCCCAGAATTTTACGTAGACCTCTCTGAGATAAATAGTCTTTTTTGTGTAATTGTAAATGTGAAGTAAGTCTTCGTATCCTATTGGTGAAACTAAATATTTGAAATTCTACAGATCCCCTGTTTTCTTCTTTTTCTTCTTGTGAAATAACTGAGACGAATGAATTTTTTACCATAAAATGAAAACCCCCATTTTTTTTTTAATGTTTTTGTTGATAGATATATTTATTGATCAGTAATAATAATGTCACTCGTTTTAGTTTGGTATAGACAATAATCTTAAATTTCGTTATAAATTTTGGATTTTTTTAAATCAAATTGAATCAATCCTATTTTCATTTTCAAATTCGATTTAAAAGGGTATACATTTGAAAAGGTATACAAAAAGGTGGTTGTTTTCTGCACTCCCAAAAGAAAAAACTTAGTCTTACAATCAGAAGGTCTTAATTGATTCATTTCTAGATCGAATTGATAGGTCATTGAATTACATGTATCAGAATGGAATGTAAGACAATGTATGTGTGCACCTCTTTGTCGTCATAGACCCGCTGTGATATGGGATGGGAAATATAGCAAGGACTAGTAATAAATTTTAAATCGCGGATACATATGTATCCTTAACATACCGAACCGACTGCCGTTATTGGTATCAAACCAATACCGATTCATACAAGCTAAATCTTCTAATCGATAATTGGGCCAAAGAAATAACTTTAATTTAATAAGTTTTTTTTTTAATCCTTTGCTTTTATCCAAACCCTGGCTGTTTACCTTATTCCCATTCCCCAATGCTGAATTTTTATGCATATCATTTCTATTCCTAGAATTGAAACAAATTAGAATTCTAAATTCTCTCCGAAGTCTGGGTGATAAAAGATTTTCAGGAACAAACAAATCATAATTATTTTTATCTCTATTTCCAGTCATCTTTTGATATTTGGTAATGACTTTATCAGAATTCTTATCAACATGGTGTTTTTCTCGGTATTTTTGATTAATTTGGTGTTTACTTTGATGAACCAATGAAATACCAACGGTTTGATACATAATAAATTGTCCATCATTTTTTATAGATAGACGAATCGGTTCAATAATAAAAATTCCTCTTTTGATCAATTCTGTAAGAGTTAAATTTTTCTGAATCATCAGAATATCTAGACTCATTTCTCCCCTTTGAATAGAGGATATAGTTATTTCTCTTGGATTTATCAGTCGAAGCAGGAGACAATATACTTTGATGTTATTGATTATTTTTTTATTTAAAATATCATCCCATCGCAATTGAAAATGCAAATACCTTTTTAGCAAGAAAAAAAACTCTGCTTTTGTGTTGTTCTTGTATTGCTTTTTATTTTTATGTTTTTTCATGTCTGAGCCCATATAATCTTCTTCAACATCTTTTTCTTGGTTTGAAAGAGCGGATTCAAGGTTTGCTTGGTCCGCGGATTCTTTTTGAACTTTATTTCGTTTTTTTAATTCAAGAGATTTTTTTTCATTGGAGGATATAAAAGGATCTCTTTTTTTATTTCCAGCGATGCTTTTGTTTTCAATATCAGTAGCGTTTTCATTTATATTAGAATCTAAAAGAAGTAATTTTATTGGTATAACCCACGGTTTAGTTTTATACAAATTATAAAGTATCAAAAATTCTGGGAAGAACCAATGTTCAAGATTTGATATGGGACTATTTAATATTTCTTCATTCATTCCCATCCAATCCAAAAACCCTTTTTGATTGGATAGGTTGATTTCTTGATCTTGATGAATCGTGAGGTAAAAAAGATCTTGCTTTTTTTTTTTATCAATTATTTGATAATTATTAAGCTTAGCCTTAGTAAATTTTTTGTCAGTATCAATATTGATCCAGGCTTCGATATCTACTTTCTTTCTAAGACAAAAATAGAGAATTCTCCAATCAAAATATTTTCTATCCATATTTTTCTCCATATCTCTAATATCATCTTGTACTAGATCATTATTGATAGGGATAATAGGAATACCTTCCATCATATTAAATAATTTTCGTTTATGTGTGTTGGAATTCGAAAAAAATTCTTGGTTATTTTTTACGTGAAATGGCGATTCATAAATTGAAGAGTACTTCGTATCTTCAGAATTAATAGATTTATATGCTAACTGATCATATCTATATTTTTTTTTAAAACTCTCCTTTTGATTCAGTAATGAAGCCTTTTCAAAATTCTTTTGTTTTCCGTAGTGAATAATTTTCATTTTTTTAGATGAATTGCATAAATCCTTATTTTGATTCATACAGTGTTGATTGAATCTATTTTGCCATTTTTGTGTTACTAGTCTAGACCACCTAATCTTAGATATATCATATTGATAATGATTGCTTAACCAATTTGTCCATTGATTCATTCCAAACTTCTGACGATTCTTATGTTTTAATTGAGAATGAAACAATTCTTGTGTTCTAACAAAAGAATCCTTTATTTCATTTTTAATAAAAAGAGCTGCTCCATTATATTGAAAGACAGATTTTAACTTATATAAATAGAAATTAATAAATTGGGTTTGTGAGAGTTTGTAAAATACATAGGCTTGTGAAAGGTAGGATAAGTCACAAAAATTATTTGAATTATTATTACTAATATTAGTATTATATAGTGCTTTTTTTAGATTCGAAATAAAGTGAATTAAACTTTGATTTGTTTTATCAATTTTTTCTTGATTTGTTTCATTATCGGTAATGTATTTATTAAAATTTTTTTTTATTGATTCAAGAAATGGTTGTGTATTGATCCTAGGAATATTAATGATCCACAGAAAGATATCTATGTATATCCTTTCAATGAAAATTTTTAAAAAATAATGGAATTTGCGGATTAATCGAACATTTTTTCTTTTTAATATCTGCCAAATATTTTTTTGTGATTCCAACCTTTTATCATCATCACTTATTTTGTTAGAACTAAGATTTCGATCTGGAATTAGAAATCCCCTTTTTTTTTCATTTTTTACTTTTTCTATTTGATTTTTGATTGTGTTTGTTCTATCAGTTAGATCCTGCATTTTTTTTTCTGTCAATGAATAATTTGTCCAATCCCGAGGTATAGTTTGAACGGACGATTCATGAATCATCAAATTATTGATTTTCGAATCTTTTTTAGTTTTACTCAACTCAAATTCATATACGTTTCTTTTTCTCAATCCAAACAGGAGAATTGGGTTTATTTTTGAAAATTCTTTTTTTATTTTTTTTAAAAACTGAATGCTTTTAATGACCCATTTTTTTGTTTCTTTTGAAACATTTAGAAACAAATTCGTTTTTTCTTTTAAAATTCTTAGGATTAGAAAGCATTTCTTTTTCAATTTTATAATTTTTCTTTTGAGTTCTTTAAAAATAGGTTCAAAAAATGAAAGTTGTTTTCTGGGAGAATCAAAAGGGAATTCCGCTTCCATTCCAAAAATTGTTAAAAAACAAAAATCATTTTTGGAATCTTTCTTTTTCATTGGATCGTTATAAGGGGCTCGTAGGTTAGATCTGTGCCAAGGTTTCAGACGAAAAGGAAATAGAATCTTAATCTGAATACCATCTGTTAACCAGTTTTTTGGAAATTCTTTTTCTGATAATTGAACGCCATTATAAGTGCATTTAACATGCATTTCTCTATTCCAATCCTTTAAATCCTCGGACCATTCGGGAAATTGAAATAATAGCATACGGGTTATATTTTTAACTATTATCAATGAGGGCAATATAATATATTTTCTAAGAATCGATTGGATTACTAACAAAAAACCTCTTATTACTTGAGCAAGTAAAATACTATCCCAGGCTTCCGCTATTTCTATACGTACTTTCTCCTTTCTTTTGTCTTCTTCTTTTTTATCCTCTTCTTTTTTTTTCTCACTTTCTTCTGTGGTTTTCTCTTTCAAATCCGAAATTTTGAGTTCTGCGTTTGTCCACATAAAATTTCTCAAAATTAGGTTTATACGTTCGGAAATATCAAAAGAAAAAAAGGGGGATTTGTCTATTCGGTCCAAAAAAAGGGGGGAGTGTACATCTGCCTCAAAAAATTTCCAAGTAACGATTTTACGTCTTTGAGCACGCACGGAGCCTTTGATTATGTCTCGACGAAAATCCGATTGTTGTGAATAACGTATCAAAGCTACTTCGTCTGTTTGATCAGTATTATTAGTTTCTTGCGTATTATTATAAGTATCAGTATCAGTATTCTGTTGGTTATCAGTAAAAATAACTACACGTTTGGCTTTTCTTGAGCGAATCTCATGATCCTCTACCACACTTTCCTCGGTTTCTCCCTCCTGTTGTTCCAAATCGTTAATTAATTTGTATGACCAACGAGGGACTTTTTTATGGATTTCTTTTAGTGCAATAGATTTTTTTTTTTTCGTTTTCTCGTTGTGAAGAGTTCTATCTGCATCAAATAAAAAGTTTAAGATTTTTATTCTATCTTCTGAATCAATTCTTACTTGTTCGTGTTCAGGAACTAAAAAAGGTCTTTTAAAATTTAAACTTGATGTTGATTTTACAGCAAGTTCATTGATTAAGTTCAATAAATAATTAATTTGCTTTGCGCATGTTTTTCTAGCAAATGGGTTTAGTTTCTGTTCAAATTCTAGGCGATTAATAATAAGAAGGATACTATGAATCTTATTTATACAAAACCTTTCTATATAATTTTTTATATAAATTTCATTTTTAATTGAGAGTGAAAACAATTTTTTGATTCGTCCGCGATTGGATCCATTTAATAAAGGATCATATATTTGTGGTAAATATTCTTTTTTTGTTTTATCATTACACAACCTAATTCTTTTTTCGAGTACATTCAGAACAACGGATTCCTTAGCGAGAGTTTTAGATAAATTTTTGTCGAGAGCTTTTACTCTATTTATAAAAATTTTGCTTATAGTTTTCTTTTTATGTTCATTGGTATAACTCCAATGATTATAAAATTCATTAGATTCATTAGAGGGGACTTTTTCCTTTGGGAACAGGGACGTCTTTCTTTGCATCATTTCCAAAAAAGTTGCCAAACTGGGAGGGTACGTAAAAACAATTCTTTCTTTGCCATCACTTTGACATGTATAAAAAAAATATTGTGACATTTCAGTTCTTACGGCATTTTCAAATCGATTGTTTTTTATATACCGTAGCGGACGATTCCATCGTTTAGGGTCGAAAAGAATAGTTACAACCGGTTTTTCAAACCGGAAGAGATCTTTTTTTTCTTTAAATATTTCTAACTTCGAATTTTCTTGTTCTTGATTCCCA